GTCCTTGTAGCTTAGACCAAAGCACAGCACTGAAGATGCTAAGACGGACACCACCCTCCCAAGGACAAAAGACTTAGTCCTAACCTTACCGTTAATTTTCCACTCGACATATACATGCAAGTATCCGCACTCCAGTGCAAACGCCCCAACCTCTTACCAAGACGAAAGGAGCGGGCATCAGGCGCGCCCACAATGCAGCCCAAGACGCCTCGCCCAGCCACACCCCCACGGGTACTCAGCAGTAATTAACATTAAGCAATAGGCGAAAGCCTGACTTAGTCAGAGCAAACAGGGCCGGTAAATCTTGTGCCAGCTACCGCGGTCATACAAGAGGCCCAAATTAACTGTACACGGCGTAAAGAGTGGACCCCGATTATCATAATTAACTAAGATGAAATTATAGTCTAAGCTGTCATAAGCCCAAGACATTCAGAAGCACCCCAAAACTTATCTTAGCACTCATGATCCATCTACACCACGAAAGCCAGGATACAAACTGGGATTAGATACCCCACTATGCCTGGCCCTAAATTTCGATGTTTACCACACAAAACCATCCGCCTGAGAACTACGAGCATAAACGCTTAAAACTCTAAGGACTTGGCGGTGCCCTAAACCCACCTAGAGGAGCCTGTTCTATAATCGATAACCCACGATACACCCGACCCCTCCTTGCCAAAACAGCCTACATACCGCCGTCGCCAGCCCACCTTCATGAAAGCATAACAGTGAGCCCAATAGTCCACAATCACTAACAAGACAGGTCAAGGTATAGCCTACGGAGCGGAAGAAATGGGCTACATTTTCTAAAATAGACCAACCCAACGGAAAGAGACCTGAAACCCGCCTCTAGAAGGTGGATTTAGCAGTAAAGAGGGACAATGGTGCCCTCTTTAAGACGGCTCTAGGGCACGTACACACCGCCCGTCACCCTCCTCGCAAGCCACTCCAACACTAACTAAAGCATCAAACAGCTGAAGATGAGGCAAGTCGTAACAAGGTAAGTGTACCGGAAGGTGCACTTAGCACACCGAGGCGTAGCTACAACACAAAGCATTCAGCTTACACCTGAAAGATATCTGCCAAACACCAGATCGCCTCGAAGCCTACCCTAGCCTCACCCACTACAATCAAAAACCCACTGTCCCACCTAACTAAAACATTACCCCCTACTTAGTATAGGCGATAGAAAAGTGCACCTGAGCGCTATAGAAAGAGTACCGCAAGGGAAAGTATGAAATAATAATGAAAATCAAGCACTACACAGCAAAGATCGACCCTTGTACCTTTTGCATCATGATCTAGCAAGAACAAACAGACAAAGCGAACTAAAGCCTGCCACCCCGAAACCTAAGCGAGCTACTTACGAGCAGCTACCATGAGCAAACCCGTCTCTGTCGCAAAAGAGTGGGACGACTCGCCAGTAGAGGTGAAAAGCCAACCGAGCTAGGTGATAGCTGGTTGCCCGCAAAATGAATCTTAGTTCTTCCTTAACCCCTCCCCCAGGACAACAAACCCAAACCCCCATGCAGTGAGTTAAGAGCTATCTAAAGGGGGTACAGCCCCTTTAAAAAGGACACACCCTCCACTAGCGGATAACCCCTCCCCACCCTGACCCCGTAGGCCTTAAAGCAGCCACCCCAAAAGAGTGCGTCAAAGCTCTCAATCAAAAATACAAAAACAACGCGATTCCCTACACCTTTAGCTGGCTAACCTATAACAATAGATGAATCAATGCTAGAACGAGTAACCAGGATACCTTCCCCTCAAGCGCTAGCTTATACACCATTAACAGCCCAACCATCAATGCTTAGCCCCCAACCCAAGACCAAACATTGAACATACCCTGTTAACCCAACCCAGGAGCGCACACTAGGACGATTAAAACCTACAAAAGGAACTCGGCAAACCCAAGACCCGACTGTTTACCAAAAACATAGCCTTCAGCTAAACAAGTATTGAAGGTGATGCCTGCCCAGTGACACCACGTTCAACGGCCGCGGTATCCTAACCGTGCAAAGGTAGCGCAATCAATTGTCCCATAAATCGAGACTTGTATGAACGGCTAAACGAGGTCTTAACTGTCTCCTGTAGATAATCAGTGAAACTGATCTCCCCGTGCAAAAGCAGGGATAGACACACAAGACGAGAAGACCCTGTGGAACTTTAAAATCAATAGCCACTACACACCAGCCCAAAGCCCACTCGGCTCCACCTCCCACACCACTGGCTAATATTTTTAGATTGGGGCAATCTTGGAGAAAAGCAAATCCTCCAAAAACAAGGCCAAACACCTTAGCAAAGAACTACCCCTCAATGCACTAATAGTACCCAGATCCAATAAAATTGACCAATGAACCAAGCTACCCCAGGGATAACAGCGCAATCTCCCCCAAGAGTCCCTATCGACGAGGAGGTTTACGACCTCGATGTTGGATCAGGACATCCTAGTGGTGCAGCCGCTACTAAGGGTTCGTTTGTTCAACGATTAACAGTCCTACGTGATCTGAGTTCAGACCGGAGCAATCCAGGTCGGTTTCTATCTATGATTAACCCTTCCTAGTACGAAAGGACCGGAAAGGTAGGGCCAATACCCCAGGCACGCCCTCACCTTAAGTGATGACTCCAACTAAATCACCAAAAGTCTATACCCACACCCCCTCTAGAAAAGAGCTGCTAGTGTAGCAGAGCCTGGCTAAATGCAAAAGACTTAAACCCTTTTCCCCAGAGGTTCAAATCCTCTCCCTAGCACTCCAACTATGGCCTGACCGAACATCCCCTCAACCTACACCATCATAGCACTAACCTACATAATTCCCATCCTAATTGCTGTAGCTTTCCTTACATTGGTTGAACGAAAAATCCTAAGCTACATACAGTCCCGAAAGGGGCCAAACATTGTTGGCCCCTTCGGACTGTTACAGCCTGTAGCGGACGGAGTCAAGCTATTCATCAAAGAACCCATCCACCCCTCCACAGCCTCACCCCTCCTATTCATCACAACCCCAATACTAGCCCTTCTCCTCGCACTAACAATCTGAACCCCCCTCCCCCTTCCATTCCCCCTTACAGATCTAAACCTAGGCCTCCTTTTCCTTCTAGCCATATCAAGCCTAGCAGTCTACTCAATCCTATGATCGGGTTGAGCATCAAACTCCAAATACGCCTTAATCGGCGCACTGCGAGCAGTAGCACAAACTATTTCTTATGAGGTAACATTAGCTATCATCCTTCTCTCCATTGTCATATTGAGTGGCAACTACACCATAACCACCCTCGCCACCTCACAGGAACCATTATACCTCCTATTCTCCTCCTGACCCCTCGCAATAATGTGGTTTATCTCAACACTAGCCGAAACAAACCGCTCTCCATTCGACCTTACAGAGGGAGAATCTGAATTGGTCTCGGGCTTCAACGTAGAATACTCTGCAGGCCCATTCGCCCTATTCTTCCTAGCTGAATATGCAAACATCATACTAATAAACGCGCTAACCACCCTCCTATTTCTAAACCCCAGCATACTTAACCCACCATCAGGGCTATTCCCTCTCATTCTAGCCACAAAGACCCTACTCCTCTCCTCGAGCTTCCTATGAATCCGGGCCTCATACCCACGATTTCGATATGACCAACTCATGCACCTCCTTTGAAAAAACTTCCTCCCACTAACACTAGCACTACACCTCTGACACACTAGCATACCAATCTCCTATGCGGGCCTACCTCCTTACCTAAGGAAATGTGCCTGAATGTCAAGGGTCACTGTGATAAAGTGAACATAGAGGTACACCAACCCTCTCATTTCCTAACAAAACTTAGAAAAGCAGGAATTGAACCTGCACAAAAGGAATCAAAATCCTCCATACTCCCTTTATATTATTTCCTAGTAGTGTCAGCTAACAAAGCTATCGGGCCCATACCCCGAAAATGATGGTTCAACTCCTTCCCCTACTAATGAGCCCCCTTACAAAACTTGCCCTAGCACTCAGCCTACTCCTAGGAACGACAATCACAATCACAAGCAACCATTGAGTAACAGCTTGAGCCGGATTAGAAATCAACACCTTAGCTATTATCCCACTAATCTCAAAATCCCACCACCCCCGAGCTATCGAAGCAGCAACCAAATATTTCCTAACCCAAGCAGCCGCCTCAGCACTAATACTCTTTTCAAGCACAACCAACGCATGATCTTCCGGACAATGAGACATCACCCAGCTTACCAACCCTCCGTCATGCCTTCTTCTTACAGCTGCAATCGCTATCAAACTGGGACTTACCCCATTCCACTTTTGATTCCCAGAAGTACTACAAGGCTCATCCCTCACCACAGCTCTACTACTCTCCACAGCAATAAAACTCCCACCAACCACCATCCTACTCCTCACATCACACTCACTAAACCCCACACTACTCTTCACCATAGCCATAATATCTATTGCCTTCGGTGGCTGAATAGGGCTTAACCAAACACAAACCCGAAAAATCCTAGCCTTCTCATCCATCTCACACCTAGGCTGAATAACCCTCATCATCATCTACAACCCAAAACTAACCTTATTAACCTTTTACCTCTACATCCTAATAACAGTATCCATCTTCCTCACCATAAACTCAACCAATACCTTAAAACTATCAACACTAATAACCTCATGAACCAAAACCCCCATGCTAAATACAACCCTTATACTAACCCTCCTGTCATTAGCAGGCCTCCCCCCACTGACAGGCTTTCTACCCAAATGGCTCATTATCCAAGAGTTAACCAAACAGGAAATGGCTACAACAGCTACTATCATCTCCATACTCTCACTCCTAGGGCTCTTCTTCTACCTACGCCTCGCGTACTGTTCAACAATCACCCTCCCCCCCAACTCTTCAAACAAAATAAAACAATGATCCACTAAAAAGCCAATCAACAGCCTAATCCCCGTATTCACGCTTCCGTCCTTACTACTCCTACCACTCTCCCCCATAATCCTCACTACCACTTAAGAAACTTAGGATAATATCAAACCAAAGGCCTTCAAAGCCTTAAACAAGAGTTAAACTCTCTTAGTTTCTGCTAAGACCCGTGGGGTACTAACCTACATCTCCTGAATGCAACTCAGATGCTTTAACTAAGCTAGGGCCTTACTAGGTAGGTGGGCTTCGATCCCACAATGCCCCTAATTAACAGTTAGGTGCCCTAAACAACAGGCCTCTACCTAAAAGACTCTGATGCACCCTAAGCGCATATCGATGAGCTTGCAACTCAACATGAACTTCACTACAGAGCCGATAAGAAGAGGAATCAAACCTCTGTAAAAAGGACTACAGCCTAACGCTCTAACACTCAGCCATCTTACCAACTTACCTGTGACCTTAAATCGATGACTATTCTCAACCAATCACAAAGACATTGGTACACTTTACCTCATTTTCGGCGCATGAGCTGGCATAATTGGCACCGCCTTAAGCCTACTTATCCGCGCAGAACTTGGTCAACCAGGAACCTTACTAGGAGACGACCAGATCTACAATGTAATCGTCACTGCCCATGCTTTCGTAATAATTTTCTTCATAGTTATGCCAATCATAATTGGAGGATTTGGAAACTGACTAGTCCCCCTTATAATTGGTGCCCCCGATATAGCATTCCCGCGCATAAACAACATAAGCTTCTGACTTCTCCCTCCCTCCTTCCTCCTCCTACTAGCCTCATCCACAGTTGAAGCTGGAGCGGGCACAGGATGGACTGTTTACCCCCCCTTAGCCGGAAACCTAGCCCATGCCGGAGCATCAGTAGACCTAGCCATCTTTTCCCTCCACCTAGCAGGTGTATCTTCCATCCTAGGGGCTATCAACTTTATCACTACTGCCATCAACATAAAACCGCCCGCTCTATCACAATATCAAACCCCACTGTTCGTCTGATCGGTCCTTATTACCGCCGTACTACTCCTACTATCCCTTCCAGTCCTAGCAGCTGGCATCACCATGCTCCTCACAGACCGCAACCTAAACACCACATTCTTTGACCCCGCTGGAGGAGGGGACCCAATCCTATACCAACATCTCTTCTGATTCTTTGGCCACCCAGAAGTGTACATCCTCATCCTTCCAGGGTTCGGAATGATTTCACACGTAGTAACCTACTATGCAGGTAAAAAGGAACCATTCGGCTACATAGGCATAGTATGGGCCATACTATCTATTGGGTTCCTAGGCTTTATTGTATGAGCCCACCATATATTCACAGTAGGAATAGACGTAGATACTCGAGCATACTTTACATCCGCCACTATAATTATCGCCATCCCAACTGGAATCAAAGTCTTCAGCTGATTGGCCACACTACATGGCGGAACCATTAAATGAGACCCACCTATACTATGAGCCTTAGGCTTCATTTTTCTATTCACCATTGGAGGACTTACAGGAATCATTCTAGCAAACTCTTCACTAGACATCGCCTTACACGACACATACTATGTAGTAGCGCACTTCCACTACGTCCTCTCAATAGGCGCTGTCTTTGCCATTCTAGCAGGACTCACTCACTGATTCCCGCTATTCACCGGATTTACCCTACACCAAACATGAGCCAAGGCCCACTTTGGGGTCATATTTGTTGGCGTAAACTTGACCTTCTTTCCTCAACACTTCCTAGGATTAGCAGGCATACCACGGCGGTACTCAGACTATCCAGATGCTTACACACTATGAAACACCCTGTCCTCCATTGGCTCACTAATCTCAATAACAGCCGTAATCATACTGACATTCATCATCTGAGAGGCCTTTGCCTCTAAACGAAAAGTCTCACAACCAGAGCTAATCCCCACCAACATTGAATGAATCCACGGTTGCCCACCCCCGCACCACACCTTCGAAGAGCCCGCCTTCGTCCAAGTACAAGAAAGGAAGGAGTCGAACCCTCACTCATTGGTTTCAAGCCAACCGCATACTAAACCACTTATGCTTCTTTCTTAAATGAGATGTTAGTAAACCAATTACATAGCCCTGTCAGAGCCAAGTCACAGGTAAAACCCCTGTACATCTCCATATGGCAAATCAATCACAACTAGCATTCCAAGACGCTTCATCCCCAATCATAGAAGAACTAGTCGAATTTCACGACCACGCCCTCATAGTTGCACTAATAATCTGCAGCTTAGTCCTCTACCTCTTAACACTTATACTAATAGAAAAACTATCTTCAAACACTGTTGACGCCCAAGAAGTCGAACTAATTTGAACAATCCTACCAGCTATTGTCCTTATCTTACTTGCCCTACCATCCCTACAAATCTTGTACATAATGGACGAAATTGACGAACCCGACCTAACCCTAAAAGCTATCGGCCATCAATGATACTGATCCTACGAGTACACGGACTTCAAAGATCTTTCATTCGATTCATACATAACCCCAACAACAGAACTCCCACTGGGGCACTTTCGACTTCTAGAAGTCGACCATCGTGTTGTCCTTCCAATAGAATCCCCCATTCGTATCATCGTCACTGCTGATGATGTCCTTCACTCCTGAACAGTTCCAACATTAGGAGTGAAAACCGATGCCATCCCAGGACGACTCAACCAAACTTCATTTATCACTTCCCGCCCAGGGGTCTTCTATGGCCAATGCTCAGAAATCTGTGGGGCCAACCATAGCTTCATGCCTATCGTAGTAGAATCCACTCCCCTCACCTACTTCGAAAACTGATCCTCACTCCTATCCTCCTAACCATTAAGAAGCTATGTATCAGCACTAGCCTTTTAAGCTAGACAAAGAGGAAATTCTCCTCCTTAATGGTATGCCACAACTCAACCCAAACCCATGACTCTCCATTATAATTATATCATGACTAACATTCTCCCTAATTATCCAACCTAAAACACTCTCCTTTTCCCCCACAAACCCCCCCGCTAGCAAAACAGCTATAACCACGAAAACTAACCCCTGAACCTGACCATGACTCTAACCTTCTTCGACCAGTTCTCAAGCCCCCACCTCTTTGGAGTACCACTAATCCTTCTTTCAACACTGCTCCCCAGCCTACTTCTTCCAGCACCTAATGCCCGATGAGTTACCAACCGCCTATCCACACTCCAATCGTGGCTTATCCACACAATTACAAAGCAACTCATAATTCCACTAAACAACCCCGGCCATAAATGAGCCCTTATCCTCACATCCCTACTGATATTCCTATTAATAATTAACCTCCTAGGCTTACTACCCTACACATTTACCCCAACCACCCAACTCTCAATAAATATAGCCCTCGCGTTCCCACTCTGACTTGCCACACTACTCACAGGTCTACGAAACCAACCTACAACTTCCCTAGGACATCTTCTACCCGAAGGGACCCCTACACCACTAATCCCAGCCCTAATCGTAATCGAAACTATCAGCCTTCTTATCCGTCCACTTGCCCTAGGTGTTCGCCTCACAGCAAACCTCACCGCAGGGCACTTACTTATTCAGCTCATCTCAACAGCAACCATCACACTCCTTCCCACCATAACCACACTATCCGCCCTTACTGTCACAATCCTCCTCCTACTAACAATCCTAGAGATAGCAGTAGCCGTTATCCAAGCCTACGTCTTCGTACTTCTACTCAGCCTCTACCTACAAGAAAACATCTAATGGCCCACCAAGCACATTCCTACCACATAGTAGACCCTAGCCCATGACCTATTTTCGGAGCTGCCGCTGCCCTACTTACCACATCTGGACTGATCATGTGATTCCATTACAACTCCTCACAACTACTATCCCTTGGACTTCTCTCAATCCTTCTCGTTATACTCCAATGATGGCGAGATATTGTACGGGAGAGCACATTCCAAGGCCACCACACACCTACAGTCCAAAAAGGCCTACGATATGGAATAATCCTCTTCATCACATCAGAGGCATTCTTTTTTCTAGGGTTCTTCTGAGCCTTCTTCCACTCCAGCCTAGCACCTACCCCAGAGCTAGGCAGCCAATGACCTCCAACCGGAATCACACCCCTTAATCCCCTAGAAGTTCCCCTACTAAACACAGCCATCCTACTAGCCTCTGGCGTTACCGTAACCTGAGCCCACCACAGCATTACAGAAGGCAACCAAAAGCAAGCAATCCAAGCACTCACCCTCACAATCCTACTAGGCTTCTACTTCACCGCCCTCCAAGCGATAGAATACTACGAGGCCTCATTCTCAATTGCCGACGGCGTATACGGTTCAACATTCTTTGTAGCTACCGGATTCCACGGGCTCCATGTTATTACTGGATCCTCCTTCTTATCAATCTGTCTCCTACGACTAATCAAATTCCACTTTACATCCAACCACCACTTCGGGTTTGAAGCAGCAGCTTGATACTGACACTTCGTAGATATCATCTGACTATTCCTCTACATAACCATCTACTGATGAGGATCTTGCTCTTCTAGTATACTCATTACAATAGACTTCCAATCTTTAAAATCTGGCAAGACTCCAGAGAAGAGCAATAAACATAATCACATTTATACTCACACTAACCCTTGCCCTCAACGTCGCCCTAATCACATTAAATTTCTGACTCAGCCAAATAACCTCAGACTCAGAAAAACTATCACCCTACGAATGTGGATTTGACCCACTAGGATCTGCTCGACTCCCATTCTCTATCCGATTCTTCCTCAGTAGCCATCCTATTCCTTCTATTTGACCTAGAAATTGCCCTCCTATTACCCTTACCATGAGCCACCCAACTAAAATATCCAACTACAACCCTACTCTGAACATCTACCATTATCCTCCTACTTACCTTAGGTTTAATCTATGAGTGGACCCAAGGGGGGCTAGAATGGGCAGAGTAAGAAAGTTAGTCTAAGCAAGACAGTTGATTTCGACTCAACAGACCATAGCTTGTCCTATGACTTTCTTCATGTCCTCCCTGCATCTAAGCTTCTACTCAGCTTTCACTCTAAGCTGCCTAGGGCTAGCCTTCCACCGAACCCACCTTGTCTCCGCCCTACTATGTCTAGAAAGCATAATACTATCAGTGTACATTGCCCTCTCATCCTGGTCTCTCGAAAACCAAACACCATCCTTCGCCCTAATTCCCATTCTTATATTAACATTCTCTGCCTGTGAAGCAGCTACAGGACTAGCAATACTAGTAGCCTCCACACGAACGCACGGCTCCGACCACCTTCAGAATCTAAATCTACTACAATGCTAAAGATCGTCCTACCAACCCTAATACTACTTCCCACAGCCCTCCTCTCACCCTTAAAATTTATATGAGCTAACACCACAATACACAGCCTACTAATTGCCACCCTAAGCCTACAATGACTAACACCCTCATACTACCCATACAAAAACCTCACCCAATGAACGGGTGTAGACCAAACATCCTCCCCCCTACTAGTACTCTCCTGCTGACTACTACCACTTATAATCCTAGCGAGCCAAAACCACCTACATCACGAGCCCCCTACACGAAAACGAATCTTCACAGCAACTCTAATTGCAGTACAACCATTCATCATCTCAGCCTTCTCAACCACAGAACTTATAATATTTTATATTTCTTTTGAAGCAACCCTAATTCCAACTCTAATCCTCATCACACGATGAGGAAATCAACCAGAACGTCTAACTGCTGGTATCTACCTTCTCTTCTACACACTCATCAGCTCACTTCCCCTATTAGTTGCAGTCTTATTCTTACAGTCACAGACAGGCACCTTACACCTCCCTACCCTAAAACTAACCCCCTACTCACTATTACCTACACCAACAAACCATTGATCCACCCTCTTTCTAAACACAGCCCTACTAATAGCCTTCATAGTAAAGGCCCCCCTATACGGCCTCCACCTCTGACTCCCCAAAGCTCATGTAGAGGCCCCAATTGCCGGATCCATACTACTTGCCGCCCTCCTCCTCAAACTCGGCGGATATGGCATTATACGGCTCACCTACCTTACACCTCCATCCCCAAACAACCTCCTCCACTACTCATTTATCACCCTCGCCCTCTGAGGAGCACTAATAACCAGCTCAATCTGCTTACGTCAAGTCGACCTAAAATCCCTCATCGCCTACTCCTCTGTAAGCCACATGGGCTTAGTAATCGCTGCATGTATAATCCAAACGTACTGATCATTCTCTGGAGCTATAATCCTTATAATCTCCCACGGCCTAACTTCCTCCATACTATTCTGCTTAGCCAATACAAACTACGAACGCACACACAGCCGCACCCTCCTCCTTGCTCAAGGACTTCAACCCCTCCTCCCCTTAATAGCCACCTGATGGCTGTTAGCCAACCTAACCAACATAGCCCTTCCCCCTACCACAAACCTAATAGCAGAATTAAGCATTATAGTCGCACTATTCAACTGATCCTCCCCCACAATCCTCCTGACCGGGACTGCAACCCTACTAACTGCCTCATACACCCTATTTATGTTAACAACCACCCAACGAGGAACCCCATCCCCCTACATCACAACACTCCAAAACTCAACCACGCGAGAACATCTCTTAATAGCTCTGCACCTCCTTCCAATACTTCTCCTAATCCTAAAACCAGAGTTAATCTCAGGACCTCTCTCATGCAAGTATAGTTTAAACCAAACATTAGACTGTGACCCTAAAAATAGAAGTTAGACCCTTCTTACCTGCCAAGGGGAGGTTCAACCAACAAGAACTGCTAATTCTTGCATCTGAGTCTAAAACCTCAGCCCCCTTACTTTTAAAGGATAAGAGCAATCCACTGGTCTTAGGAACCACACATCTTGGTGCAAGTCCAAGTAAAAGTAATGGAAACCGCCCTACTCCTTAATACTACCATACTACTCACACTAGCTATCACTCTAACCCCCACACTCCTCTCCCTCCTTCTAAAAAACTTCAAAAACTCCCCCCAAACCCTTACCACCACCATCAAAGCTGCCTTCCTAACCAGCCTTATACCAATAACACTCTTCATATACTCAGGACTAGACAGCATCATCTCCTGCTGGGAGTGAAAATTCACCATAAACTTCAAAATTCCTCTTAGCCTTAAAATAGATCAGTACTCCATACTGTTTTTCCCCATTGCATTATTTGTAACATGATCCATCCTACAATTTGCAATATCATATATAGCATCAGACCCTCACATCACAAAATTCTTCTCTTACCTAACAACATTCCTAATCGCCATACTAACACTAACCCTCGCCAACAACATATTCCTCCTCTTCATCGGCTGAGAAGGAGTAGGCATTATATCCTTCCTACTGATCAGCTGATGGCATGGGCGAGCAGAAGCCAATACAGCAGCCCTACAAGCCGTACTCTACAACCGAATTGGAGATATTGGACTCATTATAAGCATAGCATGACTCGCATCCACCCTAAATTCCTGAGAAATACAACAAATATTCTCGCCCATAAAGACCCCAACCCTCCCCCTACTAGGACTCATCCTAGCCGCCACAGGAAAATCCGCCCAATTCGGCCTCCACCCCTGACTGCCAGCAGCCATAGAGGGTCCAACTCCAGTCTCTGCCCTACTCCACTCAAGCACAATAGTAGTTGCCGGAATTTTCCTACTTATCCGCTTCCACCCCTTACTCACCCACAACAAAACCGCCCTTACCCTATGCCTCTGCCTAGGGGCTATGTCTACGCTATTCGCCGCCACATGCGCCCTTACACAAAATGACATCAAAAAAATCATTGCCTTCTCAACATCCAGCCAGCTTGGACTAATAATAGTCACCATCGGACTAAACCTTCCACAGCTAGCCTTCCTGCATATCTCTACCCATGCCTTTTTCAAGGCCATACTGTTCCTATGCTCAGGATCAATTATCCACAGCCTAAATGGGGAACAAGACATTCGAAAAATAGGGGGCTTACAAAAAGCACTTCCAACAACCACCTCCTGCCTAACAATCGGAAACATAGCACTAATAGGAACCCCCTTTCTAGCAGGATTCTTCTCAAAAGACCTTATCATCGAAAACCTAAACACCTCCTACCTAAACACCTGAGCACTACTCCTAACCCTCCTAGCTACCACCTTCACCGCTACATACAGCCTACGAATAACCCTTCTAGCACAGACAGAATTTACTCGGACCCTAGCAGTAACCCCAATAAATGAAAACAACCCAGAAACCCTCAACCCAATTACCCGCCTAGCTTTAGGAAGCATCATAGCTGGTCTACTCATCACATCATACACAACTCCCACACAGACCCCACCAATAACTATACCCATATTAACAAAAACCGCAGCCATCATTGCCACAACCCTAGGTCTTATCCTCGCCCTAGAGCTCACAAATATAACCCACACCATAACCCACCCTAAACAAAACAATTACCTAAACTTCTCCTCCACACTAGGCTACTTCAACATCTTAATTCACCGCCTAAGCTCCACAAACCTACTAAACACAGGACAAAAAATCGCTACCCACCTCACAGACCTGTCCTGATACAAAAAAATAGGGCCAGAGGGGCTTGCCAACCTGCAACTCATGGCATCCAAAACCTCCACCACCCTACATAAAGGATTAATCAAAACCTACCTAGGCTCATTCGCCCTCTCAATCTTGATAATCCTACTATCCCTATAACCCAAAAATCTAATGGCCCCAAACCTACGAAAATCACACCCCCTACTAAAAATAGTAAACAGCTCTCTAATTGACCTACCAACCCCCTCCAACATCTCTGCCTGATGAAACTTCGGATCCCTCCTAGGAATCTGCCTAACAGTACAAATCCTAACGGGCCTACTCCTAGCTGCCCACTACACCGCAGACACATCCCTAGCCTTTTCATCTGTTGCTAACACATGCCGAAATGTACAGTATGGATGACTAATCCGGAACCTTCATGCAAACGGAGCCTCCTTCTTCTTCATCTGCATCTACCTTCACATTGCTCGAGGGCTCTACTATGGCTCCTACCTGTACAAAGAAACCTGAAATACAGGAATTATCCTCCTACTCACCCTTATGGCAACTGCCTTCGTAGGCTATGTCCTACCATGAGGCCAAATATCATTCTGAGGCGCCACAGTCATTACAAACCTATTCTCTGCCATCCCCTACATCGGCCAAACACTAGTAGAATGGGCCTGAGGAGGATTCTCCGTAGACAACCCCACCTTAACCCGATTCTTCACCCTACATTTCCTCCTTCCATTCGTAATCATCAGCCTAGTTCTCATCCACCTAACCTTCCTTCACGAGTCAGGATCTAACAACCCTCTGGGCATTACATCAAACTGCGACAAGATCCCATTCCACCCCTACTTCTCCCTAAAAGACTTATTGGGATTTACAATCATACTCCTCCTACTAACCACCCTAGCCCTATTCTCCCCCAACCTCCTCGGAGACCCCGAAAACTACACACCAGCAAACCCCCTAGTAACCCCCCCTCACATTAAACCAGAGTGATACTTCCTATTTGCCTACGCAATTCTACGCTCAATCCCCAATAAACTGGGGGGAGTATTGGCCTTAGCCGCCTCCGTACTAATCTTATCTCTAAGCCCCCTCCTACACAAATCTAAACAACGTACCATAACCTTTCGCCCAGCCTCCCAGCTCCTATTCTGAACACTAGCCGCCAACCTATCTATTTTAACATGAGTGGGAAGTCAACCAGTAGAGCACCCATTCATTATCATCGGACAGCTCGCCTCATTAGCCTACTTTACCATCCTCCTAATCCTACTTCCTATCACCTCATCCCTAGAGAATAAACTCCTCAACTAAACTCTAATAGTTTACCAAAAACATTGGTCTTGTAAACCAAAGAACGAAGGTCCACCCTTCTTAGAGTTATCAGGAAAAGAGGACTAAACCTCTATCACCAACTCCCAAAGCTGGTATTTTCCATTAAACTATTTCCTGACCCTAAACCGCCCGAATCGCCCCACGAGATAAACCTCGCACAAGCTCCAGCACAGCAAACAAGGTCAGCAGCAACCCTCAACCAGCCACCAAAAATAACCCTCCCCCACAAGAGTAAAACAGAGCCACCCCACTAAAATCCAGCCGAACAGAGGAGAACCCCACACCATCCACAGTAACCACCTCAAACTTCTCACCCTCCCACCCCCCAACAGCAAACCCTAAACCAACCACCAGCACAAATCCCACAGCATACCCCACAGCACGCCAATCCCCCCAAGCCTGCGGGAATGGGTCCGCTGCCAACGAAACGGAGTACACAAAGACCACTAGTATCCCACCCAAATATACCATAAAAAGCACCAAAGATATAAAAGAAACCCCCAGACTTACCAATCACCCACATCCTACAACAGAGCCCAAAACCAACCCAACAACCCCATAGTAAGGGGAGGGGTTGGAGGCAACTGCCAGCGCAGCTAAAACAAAACTAACCCCCAAAAAAATTACGAAGTAGGCCATAAATTCTCGCTTGGTCTCTACCCAAGGTCTATGGTTTGAAATACCATCGTTAATAGCAGCCTTAACTACAAGAACTCCATATAGGACCCCCCCCTTCCCCCCCCATAGAGAACCTATGGGGAATTTTAGGCTATGTGTATCGAGCATTCAGTAATGATCCTCAACACATTTCATTCAGTGTAGGGTGGATAGCAAGCTTTATGGTCTATCTCATTGTACTGTACCTCTGAATTGTTGGTGGTACCGCTCGGTTTTGCTTCTTGGATTAGGGCCTTAATGATAGCGTCAAGGCACATTTAATGAGGAAGGTCATTTAATGGTCTCCTTCAATTGCCTCTGCTCTAGCATACGGAAGTGCTCTGGGACAGGAGCCTAATGTTACTCACGCATAACTGAGCCATCTCTCGTAAGGCGAGTCTCAGGAATCAGGTGATCTATTAGTCGGGCAGCTCACGAGAAATCAGCAACTGGATGTTCGTAAGGTTTATCACGACCAGCTTCAGGCTCTTTCTTTCCCCCTACACCCTCGCCCTACTTGCGCTTTTGCGCCTCTGGTTCCTCGGTCAGGGCCATGAATCGTTTGGTTCACCATACGGTGCCCTCCACCGGGTCATTTGGTTCGCCCTTGGATAGCACTGTGCCTCGTGATCGCGACATCTTAATGGTTCGGCGCCTCTGGTATTTCTTTTTTTTTTCTCTCTTCACTCTGCCCTTCAGAGTGCAACGGGTGCCCATAAACTGGTTGACGTGAGCATAATGGTCGGCGTCCTGGTTCTGGTCCTCAGGGGTAAATTAATGAGACGGTTGAAGTATTTGGGGAATCATCTTGACACTGATGCACTTTGTTTCGCATCTGGTTATGGTTATCTCACAATCTATCTATCATGGTGCTGTTAGATTCATGATTATTAGACATAATTCTCTTACTTTTCTTCCTTTTCCACCACCCCTCAATTTCCTAACTTCGTCAAAACGAAGTCGGGAAATCTCTAACAGTTTTTTATCAAACGTTCAACAAAAAATTTTTCGTCAACAAACACTTTGCAACACAAACAAACTCACCTCAACTTTCATAATTTTGCTTAAGGCGTTGTTGCTGACGATCCGCTTGCATCAGCAAACAAACGCTTTGTCTTCTCCTTATTCTTCATATCGCTTGTTGCCTTCTTGTTGGCGTTGTTTATCTTGTTGTTAACTCTGTTCACTACCTTTTTGCTGGGGTTGTTTATCTTGTTGTTAACTCTGTTCACTACCTTTTTGCTGGGGTTGTTTATCTTGTTGTTAACTCTGTTCACTACCTTTTTGCTGGGGTTGTTTACCTCACTGTAAACTTTGCCACCCACCTAACTCCCCCTAAACACACCAAACTACACCCTCCTGACGCAGCCAAACAAACCACCAATAGAGCACCCATTCATTATCATCGGACAGCTCGCCTCATTARCCTACTTTACCATCCTCCTAATCCTACTTCCTATCACCTCATCCCTAGAGAATAAACTCCTCAACTAAACTCTAATAGTTTACCAAAAACATTGGTCTTGTAAACCAAAGAACGAAGGTCCACCCTTCTTAGAGTTATCAGGAAAAGAGGACTAAACCTCTATCACCAACTCCCAAAGCTGGTATTTTCCATTAAACTATTTCCTGACCCTAAACCGCCCGAATCGCCCCACGAGATAAACCTCGCACAAGCTCCAGCACAGCAAACAAGGTCAGCAGCAACCCTCAACCAGCCACCAAAAATAACCCTCCCCCACAAGAGTAAAACAGAGCCACCCCACTAAAATCCAGCCGAACAGAGGAGAACCCCACACCATCCACAGTAACCACCTCAAACTTCTCACCCTCCCACCCCCCAACAGCAAACCCTAAACCAACCACCAGCACAAATCCCACAGCATACCCCACAGCACGCCAATCCCCCCAAGCCTGCGGGAATGGGTCCGCTGCCAACGAAACGGAGTACACAAAGACCACTAGTATCCCACCCAAATATACCATAAAAAGCACCAAAGATATAAAAGAAACCCCCAGACTTACCAATCACCCACATCCTACAACAGAGCCCAAAACCAACCCAACAACCCCATAGTAAGGGGAGGGGTTGGAGGCAACTGCCAGCGCAGCTAAAACAAAACTAACCCCCAAAAAAATTACGAAGTAGGCCATAAATTCTCGCTTGGTCTCTACCCAAGGTCTATGGTTTGAAATACCATCGTTAATAGCAGCCTTAACTACAAGAACTCCATATAGGACCCCCCCCTTCCCCCCCCATAGAGAACCTATGGGGAATTTTAGGTTATGTGTATCGGGCATTCAACAATTATCCTTATCACATTTCATTCAGTGTAGGGTGGATAGCAAGCTTTATGGTCTATCTCATTGTACTGTACCTCTGAATTGTTGGTGGTACCGCTCGGTTTTGCTTCTTGGATTAGGGCCTTAATGATAGCGTCAAGGCACATTTAATGAGGAAGGTCATTTAATGGTCTCCTTCAATTGCCTCTGCTCTAGCATACGGAAGTGCTCTGGGACAGGAGCCTAATGTTACTCACGCATAACTGAGCCATCTCTCGTAAGGCGAGTCTCAGGAATCAGGTGATCTATTAGTCGGGCAGCTCACGAGAAATCAGCAACTGGATGTTCGTAAGGTTTATCACGACCAGCTTCAGGCTCTTTCTTTCCCCCTACACCCTCGCCCTACTTGCGCTTTTGCGCCTCTGGTTCCTCGGTCAGGGCCATGAATCGTTTGGTTCACCATACGGTGCCCTCCACCGGGTCATTTGGTTCGCCCTTGGATAGCACTGTGCCTCGTGATCGCGACATCTTAATGGTTCGGCGCCTCTGGTATTTCTTTTTTTTTTCTCTCTTCACTCTGCCCTTCAGAGTGCAACGGGTGCCCATAAACTGGTTGACGTGAGCATAATGGTCGGCGTCCTGGTTCTGGTCCTCAGGGGTAAATTAATGAGACGGTTGAAGTATTTGGGGAATCATCTTGACACTGATGCACTTTGTTTCGCATCTGGTTATGGTTATCTCACAATCTATCTATCATGGTGCTGTTAGATTCATGATTATTAGACATAATTCTCTTACTTTTCTTCCTTTTCCACCACCCCTCAATTTCCTAACTTCGTCAAAACGAAGTCGGGAAATCTCTAACAGTTTTTTATCAAACGTTCAACAAAAAATTTTTCGTCAACAAACACTTTGCAACACAAACAAACTCACCTCAACTTTCATAATTTTGCTTAAGGCGTTGTTGCTGACGATCCGCTTGCATCAGCAAACAAACGCTTTGTCTTCTCCTTATTCTTCATATCGCTTGTTGCCTTCTTGTTGGCGTTGTTTATCTTGTTGTTAACTCTGTTCACTACCTTTTTGCTGGGGTTGTTTATCTTGTTGTTAACTCTGTTCACTACCTTTTTGCTGGGGTTGTTTATCTTGTTGTTAACTCTGTTCACTACCTTTTTGCTGGGGTTGTTTATCTTGTTGTTAACTCTGTTCACTACCTTTTTGCTGGGGTTGTTTATCTTGTCAACACTATTTACCCTCAATCCCACCCAAACCAACAAGTAAACAAATTTACCCAACATTACCTCTT